AGTTCTACCCAATGCTTTATTTCTGTCCTAGTTGATCCTGATTCGACATTAGAAGTATATTGATTGTTCCCCAATAACCGAATACTTTTTTCGGTAAATACCGCATATTTGATTCCATCCATTGTTTTTACCTATAAGTTCCAGTATCGATAAGAATTCTAGTTGTTATTGTTCATATGTTATGTTATAATATGAATATACTATACCAATTCGTTATGTATGGATGATGAGATTCCATTGATACAGAGGCAATTCGAATAGACTTATTGAACGTTCCCATTGGCGTGCATCCAGCAGGAATTGAACCTACGAGTTTCCCAATTATGAGTTGGGCGCTTTAACCATTCAGCCATGGATGCTTAACAGGGATCATAATAGAAATCCTAAATCGAAATAAAATAACAGGGATCATAATCATAATAGAAATCCTAAATCGAAATAACAAATAACAGGCAGGGTATTCACATAATATAACATAATGAATTAAAATAGTAGCAATCCTAATTAAAATTGTAGGAATTATGCTCTAAATTAAATAAGCAAATTCCAGTTGCAATTATTATCAATTATCAATATGAATAGAAAAAACGATCAATTCAAAGACTGGAGCGAGGAAATAAGAGAGATATTCAGAGAGATTAAGAATTCTCACTATTTGTTAGATTCATGGATGAAATTCAGTTCTGTCGGATCTTTCGCTCGCATTTTTTTTCACCAAGAACGTTTTATGAAACTCTTTGACCCCCGAATTTTAAGTATCCTACTTTCACGCGATTCACGGGGTTCAAGAAGCAATCCATATTTCACGATCAAGGGTGTAGTACTGTTTGTAGTAGCGGTCCTTATATGTCGTATTAACAATCGAAAGATGATCCAAAGAAAAACCTTCTATTTGATGGGGCTTCTTCCTATACCTACGAATCCGATTGGACCCATAAATGATAAATTGGAAGAATCTTTTTGGTCTTCCAATCTCAATAGGTTGAGTGTTTTGCTTCTGCATTTTCCAAAAGGGAAAAAGATTTCTGAGAATTGTTTCATGGATCCGCAAGAGAATACTTTGGTTCTCCCAATAAATAAAAGAAATCCAAAGTCTATCATGCCGGAATCCAACCGGGGTTCGCGGTGGTGGAGGGAGCGGTTCGGAGAAAAGAGGGATTCTGCTTCTAACATGTCTAAGAAAACCGTAACTGGAATTGAGATCTCATTCAAAGAGAAAGATAGCAAATATATGGAGTTTGTTTTTGTATCTTATACGCATCCGCGTAGGCATAGGCTTGGTCCGAGTCTGACCCGCCTGAACAGGGACGCGAAATTCTTGATTTATCCGCATCCGAGGAAGCTACGAAAGATAATCAACTTGGATTCGGGACAGCTATTCGAATTCCTACGGAAAAACTACATTTGTTATCTCATGTCTTCTTTTTGTGAAAAAAGACCCTTTAAAGGGCGGCGTTTCATCAAACTAGAAGGAGATGATCCAATTATTCAATCAAATGATATTGAGTATCCTTCCCCTGACTTCTCGAGAAAGAAGTGGGGTATTTCTTTGCAAAATAGTGCTGAATTTCATCAGTGGCAATTCCGCCAAGATTTCGTGGTTAGCAGTGGGACGTCGTACACTGAGTTCGAATGGAACTTTTTGAGGGACCTATCGAAAAATTTTTTAGACAATGTGTGGCCGCTAAACCCAAACAAGGATCCGTTTTTTCGCAAGGTATGGAATGTATCGTCAAATATTCAATATGATTCTACAAGATCCATTTTCACGAATTCTAGCCAATTGAAAGGATCTTCTGATCAATTCAGAGATCATTTCGATTCCATTAGAAATGAGGATTCAGAATATCACAAATTGATCGAAGAGATTCAGCAACTAAAAGAGGGATCGATTCTTGGGGATCCTTCCTTTCTTCAAACGGAACGAACAGAAATAGAATCAGATCGATTCCCGAAAAGCCTTTTTGGATCTTCCTCAATGTCTCCGGAAGGTGAAAAGCAGATGAATAATCACCCGCTTCCGGAAGAAACCGAAGAATTTCTTGGGAATTCTAGAAGATCAATTCCTTCTTTTTTCTCTGACAGATGGTCAGAACTTCATCTGGGTTCGAATCCTACTGCGGGGTCCACTAGAGATCAGAAGAAAAAACAAGATGTTTCTTTTGTCCCCTTCAGGCGAGCGGAAAATAAAGAAAGGGTTGAGATATTCAAGATAATTACGTATTTACTAAATACCGTCTCAATTCATCCTATTTCATCAGATCGGGGATGGTATTTCTTTCCGAAGGCTAAACCAGATATAGAGAGTTCCAATAAGGTTTCATTCTTGAACAAAAATCCATTTTTGGGTTTCTTTCATCTATGGAACAAAGGGGGATCCACGTTACGCCACGATTTTGAATCAGAAGAGAGATTTCAAGAAATGGCAGATCTAGTCACTCTATCAATAACCGAGCCGGATCTGGTGTATCATAGGCTTTCTGTTGATTCCTGCGGATTGGATCAAAACAAATTATTGAATGCGCCCAGAGAGAAATCGAAAAAGAGATCCTTATTGGTTCTACCCCCTCTTTTTTATGAAGAGTCGGTCCGGATCCACTGCGGGAATGATTTGGAAGATGCAAAACGAAAAATAGTGCGATTTGCTAGGAAGAGCATAATGTTTGCTAGGAAGAACATAATGGAGGCAGTCAATCAATATGGATTGATCCGAAATCGGATTCAAATCCAATATAGCACTTGTGGATACATAAGAAATGTATTGGAAGATGCAAAACGAAAAATAGTGCGATTTGCTAGGAAGAGCATAATGTTTGCTAGGAAGAACATAATGGAGGCAGTCAATCAATATGGATTGATCCGAAATCGGATTCAAATCCAATATAGCACTTGTGGATACATAAGAAATGTATTGGAAGATGCAAAACGAAAAATAGTGCGATTTGCTAGGAAGAACATAATGGAGGCAGATGGATTGATCCGAAATCGGATTCAAATCCAATATAGCACTTGTGGATACATAAGAAATGTATTGGAAGATGCAAAACGAAAAATAGTGCGATTTGCTAGGAAGAACATAATGGAGGCAGTCAATCAATATGGATTGATCCGAAATCGGATTCAAATCCAATATAGCACTTGTGGATACATAAGAAATGTATCGAATCGATTCTTTTTAATGAATCGATCCTTCGAATATGGAATTCGTGATACTCTGAATCATATCCATATAACTAGAATGGAATATAGGATCAACCAACATTTATCGAATTTGAAAAAGAGTCAGAAGAAATGGTTTGATCCTCTTATTTCTCGAACTGAGAGATCCATGAATCGGGATCGTGATGCATATAGATACAAAGGGTCCAATGGGAGCAAGAATTTCCAGGAACATTTGGAACATTTCGTTTCTGAACAGAAGAACCGTTTTCAAGTAGTGTTCCATGAATTACGTATTAATCAATATCCATATTCTTGGATTCTTAATCAATCTTATTCGATTTTTAATGAATATTATTCGATTGTTAATCAATCTTATTCGATTTTGAATCAATCTTATTCGATTCTTAATCAATCTTATTCGATTATTAATCAATATCGATATTGGATATATTCTTGGATTCTTAATCAATATTATTCGATTCTTAATCAATATTATTTGATTGATTGGGCCGACTATTGGTCTGTATTTCTTTCGCTTAAGGCATTTTGTTTGTCTTTGTGGAAGTCACTTCCTTTCCTTTTGTCTAAGTTTTTGTCCAAGTCACTTCTCTTTTTGTCCAAGTCCAAGTTACTTCCTTTTTTCTTTGTGAGTATGGGGAATATCCCCATTCATAGGCATAGGTCCGAGATTCACATCTATGAATGGAACGACCCGAATGATCAACCCCCTAATCTGTCGATAGGTGTTCAAATTGTTCCTATGAATAAATTGAAACCCTTATTATTGGATGATCATGATACTTGCCAAAGACCGAAATTCTTAATCCCTGGATTCCCACTTTTGTTCAATAAGATGAACATACCAAAGTCGATGATTGACTCATTCGATCCTAGAAATAATCGCAGGCTATCCTTTGATAACACGGATTACTATTCCTCCCACGATCGAGACAATTGGCTGAATCCCGTGAAACAATTTCATAGAAGTTCGTTGATATCTTCTTTTTATAAAGCAAATCGACTTCGATTCGTGAATAATCCACGTCACTTCTGGTTCGATTGTAACAAAGGATTCCCTTTTTATGTGGCAAAGGGCCGTATCAATAATTATGATGTTACATATGGACAATTGCTCAATATTTTGTTCACTCGCAACAAAATATTTTCTTTGTGTGTCGGTAAAAAGAAAGAGATTTTGGAGAGAGAGACTATTTCACCAATCGAGTTACGGGTATCTGACATATTCCTATCTAAGGATTTTCCAAAAAGTGCTGACGGAAGGGCTAACTTGTACAGATCTTTCCGTTTTCCAATTCGATTCCATCCATTCTTTCATAGAAGAGCTATTTACTCGATCGCAGACATTTCTGAAACGCCTCTAACGAAGGAAGAAATAGTGAATTTGGAAAGAACTTATTATCAGCCTTTTTCAAATATGAATTTATGTGATTCAGAAGGGAAGAACTTGCATCAGTATCTCAGTTTCAATTCCAACATGGGTTTGATTCACACTGAGAAATATTTACCATCCGGAAAGAGGAAAAAAGGGAGTAAGAAATGCGTTGAGAAATGGCAGATGTATAGAACCTTTCAAGGAGATAGTGCTCTCTCAAAATGGAATCTGTTCCAAACATATATGCCATGGTTCCTTACTTCGACAGGGTGCAAATATCTAAATTTCACCCTTTTAGATACCTTTTCAAACTCATTGCCGATACTAAGTTCCAAATTTCTATCCTTTTTTCATCATATTATGCATGAATTGGGTATATCACCTCAGGAAAAATGGTGGGCGATTCGGAATCTTATAAGTGAGATTTCGAGTAAGTGTTTCCAGAATGCTTTTCTGTGCGAAGATGAAAATGACGAGTCATTGACATCGGCAAGTCTGAGATCAAGAGATGCTTGGGAGTTGTTCTATTTAATCCTTTTCTTTCTTCTTGTTGCTGGATATTTCATTCCTATACATCTTGTCTTTGTTTCCCGAGCCTCTAGTGAATTACAGACGGAGTTAGAAAAGATCAAACCTTTGATGATTCCATCATACATAATTGAGTTGCAAAAACTTCTGGATGGGTATCCTATATCTGAACTTAATTCTTTGAATATCAATCTCATCGATCTCATAAGTATCATACTAAATCCCACCAATCGAATCACTTTTTCGAGAAATACGAGACATCTAAGTCGTACAAGTAAAGAGATCTATTCATGGATAAGAAAAGGAAAAACGGTGAACGGTGATTGGATTGAGGATAAAATCGAATCCTGGATTGCGAACTGTGATTCGATGCGTTTTGAAGATAGACAATTCTTGGTTCAGTTCTGTACCCTAACGACAGAAAAAAGAATTGATCAAATTCTATTGAGTCTGACTCATAGTGATCCTTTATCTTTATCAAAGAATGACCCTGGGATTGAACAACCAGGATCCATTTACTTACGATCCGTAGTTGACATTCATAAACAGGATCTAATGAATTATGAGTTCAATAGATCCTGTTTAGCAGAAAGACGGATATTTCTTGCTCATTATCAGACAATCACTTATTCACAAACCTCGTATGGGGCTAATAGTTCATCTCATGGAAAACCCTTTTCGCTCCGCTTAGCCCTATCCCCTTCTAGGGCTATTTTAGTGATAGGTTCTATAGGAATTGGACGATCATATTTGGTCAAATCCCTAGCGAGAAACTCCTATGTTCCTTTCATTACGGTATTTCCGACCAAGTTCGTGTATGGCAAGCCTAAACGTTTCATGGATATTGATGATCTCGATTTTGATATGGATGTTGGTAAGGATAAGAAGGATATGCATATTGATATTAGTAAGGATATCCATGACGTTGATAGAGAGCTGCTAACTATGACGAATGTGGTAACTATGGAGACGATGAGACCGAAAATGAAACACGAGCGATTTGTTATTATGCCCCTTCAATTCGAATTAGCAAAAGCTATGTCTCCTTGCATAATATGGATTCCAAACATTCATGATCTGTATGTGAATGAGTCGAATTATGTATCCCTCGGTCTATTAGCGAACTCTCTCTCCAGGGATTCTGAAAGTAGAAATATTCTTGTTATAGCTTCGACTCATATTCCCCAAAAAGTGGATCCCGGTTTAATAGCTCCGAATAAATTAAATACATGCATTAAGATACGAAGAGCTCTTATTCCACAGCAACGAAAGCGCTTTTTCGTTCTTTCACATACTAG